AAAGAAATAATAGTAACTTGGTCTAGGGCATCTACCATTATACCCACAATGATTGGCCATACAATCGCTATTCATAACGGAAAAGAACATTTACCCATTTATATAACAGATCGTATGGTGGGTCACAAATTGGGAGAATTCGCGCCTACTCGGATTTTCGGGAGACATGCGCGAAATGATAATAAATCTCGTCGCTAATCTAATACTAATATTAATTTAATAAATAAAATAAAACTAAATAAAAGAAAAAGTGTTCATCATTCATTGGTGGAAGAGGGAGTCACTTTATGATAAATATGTTAACGAAGAACTCGAGTGAACCGCGTACAGAAGTCAAAGCTTTAGCTCAAAATATATATATGTCTGTTTTCAAAGCACGAAGAGTAATTGATCAAATTCGCGGACGTTCCTATGAGGAAACACTTATGATACTGGAACTCATGCCTTATCGAGCATCTTTTCCTATTTTAAAATTGGTTTATTCTGCAGCAGCAAATGCTAATGATCTGGGTTTGAACGAAGCGGATTCATTCATTAGTAAAGCCGAAGTTAATGGGGGTACCCTTGTAAAAAGGTTAAGACCTAGAGCTCGAGGACGCAGTTATCTAATAAAACGACCCACCTGTCATATAACAATTGTATTGAAGGATAAATCTAAAAAATCTTTAGATGAATCTAAGATTTAGATTCATATTTAGAAATAACATATGGATGGAAAGATAATAGAATAATATGGGACAAAAAATAAATCCACTTGGTTTCAGACTTGGTACAACCCAAAATCATCATTCCTTTTGGTTCGCACAACCAAAAAGTTTTTCCATTGGTCTACAGGAAGATGAAAAAATACGAGATTGTATCAAGAATTATGTACAAAAAAATATGAGAATATCTTCGGGTTTCGAAGGAATTGCACATATAGAAATTCAAAAAAGAATCGATCTTATGCAGGTCATAGTCTATATTGGATTCCCAAATTTATTAATAGAGGGTCGAAGACGAGGAATCGAAGAATTACAAACGAATGTACAAAAAGAGTTGAATTCTGTAAACCGGAGACTCAACATTGCTATCATAAGAGTTGAAAAACCTTATGGACAACCTAATATTCTGGCAGAATACATAGCTTTACAGTTAAAAAATAGAGTTTCGTTTCGAAAAGCAATGAAAAAAGCTATTGAATTAACTGAACAAACAGATACAAAAGGAATTCAAGTACAAATTGCAGGGCGTATCGACGGAAAAGAAATTGCACGTGTCGAATGGATCAGAGAAGGTAGGGTTCCCCTACAAACCATTCGCGCTAAAATTGATCATTGTTCCTATACAGTTCGAACTATCTATGGAGTATTAGGCATAAAAATTTGGATATTTGTAGACGGGAAGTAATGGACCTTTATTTGTCTTATCATTCTATCCAGTGATAGAACAAAAAACGACAAACTGTTTCATTTGTTTGTTGAATCAAACACGAGCTTAATTCTTTTAATTCTATAGGGATGAATAAAATTTGGATTTACCCTTTTTGGTAGAATTGCTATGCTTAGTGTGTGACTCGTTTTCTTGGTTTCCTTTAGAGTTAGGATTAAAAAAGTAGACTGACTCCTACTCCGAACTAGTAACTATAGAAACTAATAACCAACCTATGGCTTCGTATTGTCGAGATCCCCCCAAACAGTCACTATATGAGGTATTGATCATATAGTTGTAGCAACTGTAAATTTTTCCATAAAATAAAAATAAATTGGATTCCGGGTTGTGAATAAAAAATAAGGGGATGTAAATAAATGGAAGGACGATGGATAGAAAGAAAAAAAAAATATATATCAACGATATATGATTCCAATATGTATGGTTTATGAATCATTTTATAAAAGGCAGTGTGATAAAGCATCAATACTGAAAAAGTAAAGAGCCTCGAGTTAATAGAAACTGAGGAGATTGATCCGGAGACGAATTTTGTCGGTAGCTCCATTGTCGAGTTCAGGCCTAATCATTAACGGAGAAGCTATGGGAACGAGGGAACCCATGACTACATAGGATTCTATTGAAAACGAATCCTAATGATTCATTGGGTGGGATGGCGGAACGGACCAGGAACCCATTAATTTTTTCTGAAACAGTCATGGGTTGACCCTACGAATGAAACAGAAAAGAGTCAATATTCGCCCGCGAAACATTGATTGGATTAATCCATTTTACATTAAATAATATGTGTTAGATTTTAATTAATTTAATTAAATAAAAAAAAAAAGCATTAAATTAACAAAATTAACTAATCTATTATTAATATTAAATTAATAAATTAACTAATTTTAAAATAAACTTTACTAAAAATAAACTTTACTAATTATACTTATACTTAATACTATAATTAAACTAATTATACTTATACTATAATTAACTAATATATAATATATATTATAATATAACTAATTATTAATTATAAATTATAATATAACTAATTATTAATTATAAATTATATATATATATATATATATATATATATATATATATATATATATATATATATCTTGTATATATGTCTTGTTCTTGTACATCTTGTATTCTTGTATATCTTATCTTGTATTTATTTATTTATATTGTATATCTTTTGTATTTATTTATTTATTTATTTATATCGCATCGTATATCTTGTATTTATATTTATATCCTGATTTATATATATATATATATAAATCCTGCTTGTATGTAAATATATCTTGCAACTTCCTTTTTTCCTATGGAATATCAACAAATCCTATTATTTAGTGTATTATTCATAAAATACATGTGTATCTGTAATATAATATTATTGAATCCTTTATATTAAATTGTTTCTTCTTTCGCGAGGAGCCGGATGAGAAGAAACTCTCATGTCCGGTTCTGCAGTAGAGATGGAAGGGGGAAACAACCATCAACTATAACCCCAAAAGAACCAGATTCCGTAAACAACATAGAGGAAGAATGAAAGGAATATCTTATAGAGGCAATCATATTTGTTTCGGAAGATACGCTCTTCAGGCACTTGAACCCGCTTGGATCACAGCTAGACAAATAGAAGCGGGACGAAGAGCAATGACCCGATATGCGCGTCGTGGTGGAAAAATATGGGTACGTATATTTCCCGACAAACCCGTTACAGTAAGACCTACAGAAACACGTATGGGTTCGGGGAAGGGATCTCCCGAATATTGGGTATCTGTTGTTAAACCGGGTCGAATACTTTATGAAATGGGCGGAGTATCCGAAACTGTGGCCAGAGCAGCCATTTCAATAGCTGCGTGCAAAATGCCTATACGAACTCAATTTATTATTGCAGGATAGAGATGTAGAACCAAAGAAAAAGGTATTAGGAATGAAAAAATGCAATTGTGGGTTTATTTATTTCTAGACAGATAATATTTCTTTTCTTTCTTCATCCTTTGCATTGAAAGAGTGGATAAAAAATGATATGATTCAACCTCAGACCCTTTTGAATGTAGCGGATAATAGCGGGGCTCGAGAATTGATGTGTATTCGAATCTTAGGAACTAGTAATCGCAAATATGCTCATATTGGTGACGTTATTGTTGCTGTAATCAAAGAAGCAGTACCAAATATGCCGCTCGGAAGATCAGAAGTAATTAGAGCTGTAATTGTACGTACGTGTAAAGAACTCAAGCGCGAAAACGGTATGAAAATACGATATGATGACAATGCGGCAGTTGTCATTGATCAAGAAGGAAATCCAAAAGGGACTCGAGTTTTTGGTGCAATCGCCAGGGAATTGAGAGAATTCAATTTCACTAAAATCGTCTCATTAGCTCCTGAAGTATTATAAATATTAATATTAGTATATGAAATTATGATATAGTAGAATTTCTTAAATAGATAAATTAGTAGATTCTGTCTCAAGCATATACTTTTATTTAGGAATTCCTAAATAAAAATAAACACGTTGATTATATCAAAATTAGGAGGCAACTATAATTATAGTTCATCATGAGTAGGGACACTATTGCCGAAATAATAACTTCTATAAGAAATGCTGACATGAATAAAAAAGGAACGGTTCGAATAGCATCTACTAATATCACCGAAAACATTGTTAAAATACTTCTGCGAGAAGGTTTTATTGAAAACGTTAGAAAACATCGAGAAAATAAGAAAAATTTCTTGGTTTCAACCCTGCGACATAAAAGAACTAGGAAAAGGATATATAAAACTATTTTAAAGCGTATCAGCCGACCCGGTCTACGAATCTATTCCAACTATCAACGAATTCCTAGGATTTTAGGCGGAATGGGGATTGCTATTCTTTCTACTTCTCGAGGTATAATGACAGATCGAGAAGCTCGTCTAGAAGGAGTTGGGGGAGAAATTTGGTGTTATATATGGTGATCCTTTTCCTACGGTATCCTAAATTGATCTCTAACTTCCCGATTGTGAAAAGAATGAAAAGAAAAAGAGAGTAAAAGTGAGTTATATGACTGTTCCACCATTAATTGATACTTCATTCAAGGAGGAGTTGCCCGGAATGAAAGAAAAAAACTAGATTCATGAGGGTTTAATTACAGAATCACTTCTTAATGGTATATTCCGGGTCTTTTTAGAGAATGAAAATCTAATTCTAGGTTATGTTTTAGGTTATGTCTCGGGGAGGATCCGGCGTGGTTTTATCTGGATACTACCGGGGTATAGATTAAAAATCGAAGTAAGTAGTTATAAGTTATAATTCAACCAGCAGGGGACGTATAATTTATACGCAACAAAGATTCGAACGATTGGGGGATTTTTTTAATCTCATTCATGGGGATACAATTCGAGGTTTAAAAATTAAAGAAATTTTTTTTATTTCAAAGAATGGATTCAGAATTAAGGTAAGGAATCATAAATATGAAAATAAGAGCTTCTGTTCGTAAAATTTGTGAAAAATGTCGACTGATCCGTAGGCGCGGACGAATTATAGTGATTTGTTCTAATCCAAGACATAAACAGAGACAAGGATAATCTTTTGAGCTTTCTAAAAGAAGGATCAATGTCAAAATAAAGAATCTGTTTTAACATGAAATGGATATCTCCGTATATTTCTGACTCATATTTATGAGATGATAAAATATGACAAAACCTATACCAAAAATGAGTTCACGTAGGAATGCACGTATTGGTTCGCGTAAGAATGGGCGTAGAATACCAAAAGGAATTATTCATGTTCAAGCGAGTTTCAACAATACCATTGTAACTGTTACAGATGTACGGGGGCGGGTGGTTTCTTGGTCCTCTGCGGGCACTTCTGGATTTAAAGGCGCAAAAAGAGGGACACCTTTTGCTGCTCAAGCCGCAGCCACAAACGCCATTCGTACAGTAGTGGATCAAGGTATGCAACGAGCAGAAGTCATGATAAAAGGTCCTGGTCCCGGACGAGATGCAGCATTACGAGCTATTCGTCGAAGTGGTATACTATTAAGTTTCGTACGCGATGTAACTCCTATGCCACATAATGGATGTAGACCCCCTAAAAAAAGACGTGTATAGAAATAAGAATTGAACGGATTTCAAGAGAAATAAATGATTCAATAATCTAATCAAGTAAAATAAAATATTATTATGGTTCGAGAGGAAATAACAGGATCCACTCGAACACTACAGTGGAAGTGTGTTGAATCAAGAGTCGACAGTAAACGTCTTTATTATGGGCGTTTCGTTCTGTCCCCGCTTATGAAAGGTCAAGCCGATACCATAGGTATTGCTATACGACGGACTTTACTTGAAGAAATAGAAGGAACATGTATAACACGTGCAAAATCTGAAAAAGTACCACATGAATATTCTACGATAGCGGGTATTGAAGAATCAGTACATGAAGTTTTAATGAATTTGAAAGAAATTGTATTGAGAAGTAGTCTATATGGCACTCGAGACGCATCCATTTGCGTCAAAGGTCCCAGATACATAACAGCTCAAGATATTATCCTACCGCCTTCTGTGGAAATCGTTGACACTACACAGCATATAGCTACCCTGACAGAGCCTCTTGATTTGTGTATTGAATTACAAATCCAAAGAGATCGCGGATATCGTATGAGACCCACAAATAACTCTCAAGATGGAAGTTATCCTATAGATGCTGTATCCATGCCTGTTCGAAATGCGAATCATAGTATTTATTCTTATGGGAATGGGAATGAAAAACAAGAGATCCTTTTTCTAGAAATATGGACAAATGGAAGTTTAACTCCTAAAGAAGCACTCCATGAAGCTTCTCGTAATTTGATTGATTTATTTATTCCTTTTCTACATGCAGAGGAAAAGGACATAAATTTCGAAGAAAACAAAAGTAGATTTACTCTACCCCCTTTTACTTTTCATGACATATTAGCGAATCTAAAGAAAAACAAAAAAGAAATTGCATTGAAATGTATTTTTATTGATCAATCAGAATTGCCTTCCAGGACCTATAATTGTCTCAAAAGATCCAATATACATACATTATTGGACCTTTTGAGTAACAGTCAAGAAGATCTTATGAAAATTGAATATTTTCGAATAGAAGATGTAAAACAAATAGTGGACATTCTACAGAAGCATTTCACAATTAATTTACCTAAGAATAAGTTTTCATTTTAAATCTATCATAATTACTTCATCTTTTTCTTTTTTTTCTCTAAAAAAAAAAGAAAAAATTTTTTAATCTTAAGCACAATCCGTATTGAGATGGATTCAAAATAATGTATCTAGGGAAGATTCAGTTTGAATCGACTATTCCCTAGATACCTACGCGCAGTATTTCACGGTTGAATCAATTTCAATTTTAAAAGACCTAAAAAAGACCTAAAGTAAGGGATTTATCAATAGGTAATGTTGCTCCAATACCTAACCAAAGAGCTACTGCAGTACCGATCAAAAAGACTGTTGTAGCTACTGGACGACGAAATGGATTTTGGAATTTATTGACATTCTCCAAAAAGGGTACTGTTAATAAGCCCGTTGGTACTGAAACCATTAAAAGAACACCCAACAACTTATTTGGTACTGTGCGAAGTATTTGAAAAACTGGAAAGAAGTACCATTCGGGTAATATTTCCAAAGGAGTTGCAAATGGATCTGCCGGTTCACCAATCATTGAGGGTTCTAGGACCGCTAAGCCTACGTTACATGCTATAGTACCCAAAATAACTACTGGAAAAATATATAAAAGATCATTGGGCCATGCGGGCTCTCCATAATAATTATGTCCCATCCCTTTAGCCAATTTAGCTCTTAATACAGGATCATTCAAGTCAGGTTTCTTTGTTATTGGGATAGGTGAATTCTTATGGATCCACCCCCCGAAGGAACCGGACATGAGAATTTTTCATCATCCGGCTCGAGCAAGAATCAAATCAAAGGAATGACAGAAATGGATCCATCTCAAATCTATATTTCATCCATATCTACACGTATATAATGACTCTATGTAAGAAAATATTTAGCGAACTCCATTTTCCGGAGTTGCAACTATTCATTGGCAAGAATTAAGTTCTTACTACAGGTAAATGCTCAATATCCAAGTAGGCTTACAAATTGGATCATGATCAAGTGCTTTTTGGATTATCTCATATCTTGTGATTGGTATTTATTCTCACAATATCGTGAGTCTTCTTAAATACAAAGAATTTACTTGTTACTAATACAGTTTAGCCTCTGTTCTTCCTTAGATCCCTTTTTTCACTCCGATAGTATCGTAGATCTGGATGGGTGCAAAGGAAATGGATGCATTTCTATACTATAAACTATAAATAAGTAAGTAGAATAGATAGAACATAATTTAGATTATGCCACATCATCTATTTTATGGGATCTTACGGAGCCTGCTCATGCATGACATGGATTCAGGTATGATCATAGAAAAGGTTCTCCTCAAGCGAACCAGCCTATCTTCCGCTACGTAGGGGGGCTCGCGCGGTGATTGGATGCGGAGACACATTTGGTTGTGAATTCCAATGTGGCGGATAAAATGATATATCCGAATGGCCCAATCAATAGTTCAAGTCACACACTCCCATAATCCATCTTCTGTTCGGACAATCCACTTCAACTATTCATATCAAAGTATCAAATAAAGAGTACGATACTTCGGAGTTGAAGAGAAATATCCAAATAACATGTCTTATTTTTTCAATAATCCATATTTGTAGCAATGAGATACTATTGTTCCTTTCCAAAATAATATATGATCGATTACTAATATCTATGATCTGTCTTCTTTACTTTATAAAGGACCTGAAATACCTTGCTTACGTATCATTGAGAAGTGCATTAACATAAATACGGCAGTAAGAAGAGGCAATACAAAAGTGTGTAAACTATAAAAACGAGTCAAAGTGGATTGACCCACACTAGCACTTCCGCGTAATAACTCTACCAAAGGCGATCCTATTAGAGGAATAGCTTCAGGCACGCCTGTCACAATTTTTACTGCCCAATAACCAATTTGGTCCCAAGGTAAGGAATAACCAGTTACACCAAAAGATGCAGTCAATACAGCGAGAACTACACCCGTAACCCAAGTTAATTCGCGAGGTTTTTTAAATCCGCCTGTAAGATACACACGAAATACGTGTAAAATCATCATTAGAACCATCATACTCGCTGACCATCGATGAACTGATCGGATTAACCAACCAAAGTTGGCCTCAGTCATTATGTATTGAACAGAGGAAAAGGCCTCTGTAACAGTTGGTCGATAGTAAAAAGTCATAGCAAAACCCGTAGCTACTTGTACTAAAAAACAAGTAAGTGTGATTCCCCCCAGACAATGAAATATGTTGACGTGAGGAGGAACATATTTACTAGTTATATCATCTGCAATCGCCTGAATCTCGAGACGCTCTTCGAACCAGTCGTATACTTTATTGAAATAGGTAAACCAAGGGAACTCCCCCTCCCGAGAACCGTATATGAGAATTTCATCTCGTACGGCTCAAGCGAAAACATACAAATACTGTTTCAACGGATATGTAATAGAAAATTTGAAACTTCTTAGTCACTTGATTCAATCTACCCCGAAGACCCGAAGAAATAAAAATCCGGAATCTGTTCTTTGTGATGATAATGCCAAAAAAAAATATCAAGTTAGCTCATCTGTCTTTTTTTTTTTTATTGATTATTACAGGCCTCTTGAATCTTCTCTTCCCCTATTTAGTATTTTATTTGAGTTTTTTTGCGTAATGAAAATTGACTATTGTTTTACTTTTGATAGGAATTCTCTTGTTGAGACCCTATGAACCAATTGAAACCTCAGATTCATACTAGAGCCACGATGATTCCTCAATAAGTCCCCAAACAAAGCTCAAAGGTTCTCTGAGTAAGAACCATTTGATCATCACTTATTTAATGAATAGATGTAATGACTCAACAAAATCCAGAGAAATAGTTGTACTTCCGTCAAAGCACATAGTTCTGAAAGAAGAAAAATTGTTTGATTTAGGAAATACCCTTTTGAAATTTTTTTGAGTCCGGTTACGAGGTTTTAATAGTAGGTATGAATCATAGTCCAAATATTTCTTTTCTTGATCTATTCAATATATTCCGTGCTCCGGAAACTAGAAAAAAAAAATATAAATATCCGACGAGGTAGAATCATCTCTGTCAAGATGACAGATCCATTTTCTGTATATCAATAGGATCAATTATAACAAGTCACACACTCATATTCCGGAAATACCGAAACAAAGGAATTTCACGGTCGAACTACCAAAATGGGCTAGAAATCTGAGTCCTAAGTTGCTTTTTTTACTAGTACTTCATTGCTCTTATGAACCTAACTCACTGAAATTCCATCCAATAAAACGGAAGAATTATAAATCTCCAAAATAATAGATAGGAATATCGCAAATAGAGCCATTGCGACTCCCATAAAGGGAGTAGTACCCCAGCCCGGAGCTACTTTACCATATTCCGAATTCAACGGTTTCAATAAATCCCCTACAAGAGTTCGTCTTGGCCCAGATCTAGAACTACCCTCAACAGTTTGTGTAGCCATAAATACTATTTCATTGGTTGAGATCTGTTGACTTTGTATACCATTCCGTTGTAGTTGTAAATAAACTATCTTATTGTAGATCCATTGCGATCTTGAAATCTAATAATGGAAACAGCAACCTTAGTCGCCATCTCCATATCTGGTTTACTTGTAAGCTTTACCGGGTACGCCTTATATACTGCTTTTGGGCAACCCTCTCAACAACTAAGAGATCCATTTGAGGAACACGGGGACTAGTTGAAGTAATGAACCTCCCAACATTCCATATTGGGAGGTTCATTACTTCAATTGAGATAATGAAAAATCATTTTATTTTTTTAGTCGGAACTTTAGGAGGTTCTCGAAAAAAGATAGCGAAAAAAATTATCCCTAGAGTAGAGACTAACAGGAATGTATAAACCAATGCTTCCATAGATTCGACCGTGGTTTACAATTATAGCTTCCAAACCTATTCATTTTGGATCATTTATCAGATCATTTATCAGATAAAGAAAGGGAAAGAGTCAAAGAAAAAGCAGTGATTCAAGTTACGATTTCTCCGTCCCCTATCCCATGTAAAAAAAAATCAAATTCAAACCAAACGTAGGCGAAAAATACCAGAGCAATGTTGTATCAGACTATCTGTCTCCTTGTGGTTGGATCTCCAATTTTTTGGAATGTTCCAAATTCCACTTGAGCATCCAAATCTGGATCAATACCAGCAAAAACATCCCGGAACAAGGTTCTAGAGCCATGCCAAATGTGTCCAAAAAAGAAGAGCAAAGCAAATGAAGTATGCCCAAAAGTGAACCAACCCCTTGGGCTGCTACGAAAAACACCGTCGGATTTCAAAGTAGCCCGATCCAATTCAAAAATTTCCCCTAATTGGGCACGTCTAGCATATTTTTTCACAGTAGCAGGATCACTGTAACTAACTCCATTAAGTTCGCCACCATAGAATTCAACAGTTACACCTACTTGTTCGACACTATACTTGGATTCTGCCCTTCTAAAAGGAACATCGGCTCTCACAATTCCATCTCCATCTACCAAAACTACCGGAAATGTTTCAAAAAAAGTAGGCATACGACGTACAAAAAGCTCGCGTCCTTCTTTATCTCTAAAGATAGGGTGTCCTAACCATCCAACAGCTATTCCATCCCCACTGTCCATTGAGCCCGCTCTGAATAATCCTCCCTTTGCCGGATTATTACCAATGTAATCATAAAAAGCTAATTTTTCGGGAATTTTCGACCAAGCTTCCGATAAACTCAGATTTTCAGCTAGTCCAGCACCAACTCTTCGATATATTTCTTGCTGAAAATATCCCTGATCCCACTGATAACGAGTGGGGCCAAATAATTCAATCGGGGTAGTTGCTGAACCATACCACATAGTTCCAGCAACAACGAAAGCTGCAAAAAACACAGCAGCAATACTACTGGAAAGGACAGTTTCAATATTTCCCATACGTAATCCTTTGTATAGACGTTGAGGTGGACGGACACTAAGATGGAATAGACCCGCTAATATGCCTAACGTCCCCGCTGCAATATGATGAGAAGCTATTCCTCCTGGAACAAAAGGATCAAAACCTTCCGCGCCCCATGCTGGATTTACAGGTTGTACTTTTCCAGTTAGTCCATAAGGATCGGACACCCATATTCCAGGACCATACAAGCCTGTTACATGAAATGCACCAAAGCCAAAGCAAGCCACCCCTGCAAGAAATAAATGAATTCCAAAAATCTTGGGCAAATCCAAAGAGGGTTTTCCCGTACGTTCATCACAGAAAATTTCTAGGTCCCAATACACCCAATGCCAGATAGCTGCCAAGAAGCACAATCCGGAAAACACAATATGTGCACCTGCCACACCTTCGTAACTCCAAATACCCGGATTCGTTATAGTTCCCCCAGTAATACTCCAACCGCCCCATGAATTGGTTATTCCTAAACGAGTCATGAAGGGTATAACGAACATACCCTGTCTCCACATTGGATCAAGAACGGGGTCAGAGGGATCAAAAACCGCTAATTCGTATAGAGCCATTGAACCGGCCCAACCAGAAACTAAAGCTGTATGCATTATGTGGACAGAAAGCAACCGGCCGGGATCATTCAATACAACGGTATGAACACGATACCAAGGCAAACCCATGGAAATACCCCTTTATCAAAGATAAATAGACACTATGTAACTTTATCGCATTGAACTAAAAAAAAAAATATATATATATATATACTATGTACCTAACCTTTTTCAGTAGATTATCTATGAACAAGGGTTAATATTTATTCCGTTACATTGGAAATAATGGAAAAATTCTGTTCGTAGGAACAAAGAGAAGCAGATCTATTCTATACCCGATAAGTAACAATACGCAATGGGGAATTGGTTTCATTTTTGGAAAACGAATGCATAAACACTTGTTGATTATTCGAACAATCCCCTCATAAGAAATTTTCTTTATTCATTCCGTATTTCTGTATGAACCCCCCAATCTATGTATAAAATAGGAGAAACAGAAATAAAAATTATGAAGACAATAAATCCATTGTTACGTTTTCACATCAAAGTAAAATATAGTACTTGAATTTCTTTTTTTTTTTTTTAATGCCCATTGGTGTTCCAAAAGTACCTTTTCGGAGTCCTGGAGAGGAAGATGCAGTTTGGGTTGACGTATAGTGCGACTTGTCAGACATATTGGGTCATATGGGATTTACCCGTTCTCTCCCCCGATCGAGATATCCTCTGTTTCGCCCAAGAAAGATTGATTGAACCTTCAAAAACTCGGAGCGCGAAGTACAATTAAATCAATTTTTTTTAGAGATCAATCAATAATCTAAATTAGAAGAATTTATGGTTGGCTTGTACCAATAAAATGAAATATTCAGGCTCCGTTCAGAAAATACCAAATTGGTAATATAGGTACCGCTTGTATCATAAAAGATTTTTATACCCTAGGAGTTATCTCAAACTACCAATCAATGGAATAATATAATATATATATCAAATAGTTTGGCGGAAGGCATGAAACAAATTGAAAAAAAAAAACAAAAAAATCGTAGCAAAAAGAAGTGGCACTGACATAATTTGCCCTATATGTGCAAATAGAATTCGGATAGATATTTACCCGGAGTAGAACATGAACCTAAAAAATTAAAATGGGCCCATTTAGGAACAAGAAAATGACATCGTGATTTGAATCTCGATGAAACAATACATCAATGAGAGGTTAGTTCAATAAGTTTTTTGAATTCTTTTTTTTTTTTTTTTAACAGGGTTTTTCTAGGGCTATGGAAAGAAGCAAAAACTTATGATGTTTCTTTAAAAATAGAATATAAGAAAAAGTCCCTTCATTTTCATTAGAGAAAAACAAAAAATCTTGTTAAAAAAAAAAAAAAAGAAATAGGACTGGAATCGACACATTGATTTTTTTTTCGAAATTTTTTTGAACCGTATGCATACAAAGGTGCATGTACGGTTCCTAAAGGATACAATTTTGTCCTAATCAACCGACTTTATCGAGAAAGATTACTTTTTTTAGGCCAAGAGGTTGATAGCGAGATCTCGAATCAACTTGTTGGTCTTATGGTATATCTTAGTATAGAGGATGATACTAAGGATCTTTATTTGTTTATAAACTCCCCCGGCGGGTGGGTAATACCAGGAATAGCTATTTATGATACTATGCAATTTGTGCCACCTGATGTACATACAATATGCATGGGATTAGCCGCTTCAATGGGATCTTTCATTCTGGTCGGAGGAGAAATTACCAAACGTCTAGCATTCCCTCACGCTTGGCGCCAATGAGTTTTTTATTTGAAAAAAAGACTATGCCTTCGCCATATGGAACATGAATAATAAGTAATAATAGCATGGCATTTTAAGTTCGATATGAACAAACCTTTTTCGTTTTTTCATAACATGAAATTATATATCGAAATAGTAGTATGAAACAAAGGTTATTTCCGATTTGATCTTATGTGTCGGAGGTCTGTTTCAGCGTCACAAACCATTTTTCTTACACACCAGAAGTGCCTTTCTGATATTAATGTTATAAAAAAGAAAAAAAAAAAAGATCTTTTTTTCCTTACCTTAATTGATCGGGTCAGAAAAAACCTTGGGATTGCTAAATTAAAGACGAGATAAATAAGAAATATATAAAGCAACAGAACCATCATAGTATTTTTTACTTCTACGAAAGGAAGGGTGGTAAATGGATCATTCAACGATCTGGATCGGATGGATTCTTTTTGTCTCTGGTACCTTTGTCCCTTTCTTTGGCGGATGGAAGGGAAGGGTCAATTCCATTTCAGAGCCGTATGCAATGTACAAAAGATGCCTGTACGGTTGTTCAATTCTATCTTTTTTTGTTATTTTTATTCTTTCCCTTTGACCAATCGTGTGATATAGAGGAGCTGCTCATGGTGGATGTTATATAATCAGGGTCATGATTCACCAACCTGCTAGTTCTTTTTATGAGGCACAAGCAGGGGAATTCATCCTGGAAGCAGAAGAACTACTGAAACTTCGCGAAACCCTCACAAAGGTTTATGTACAAAGAACGGGCAACCCTTTATGGGTTGTATCCGAAGACATGGAAAGGGATGTTTTTATGTCAGCAACAGAAGCCCAGGCTTATGGCATTATTGATCTTGTAGCGGTCGAAAATACTGGGGATTCCGTGTAAATACAGAATTCCATTTCAAACCGTAATTTGAATTTTCCGTGATTTGATATTGAATATTTTTATTTTACCCAAGTAAAATATTCATTAAATTGAAGGGAAAAAATTCATAATCATCAGGTTAGGTTAAGATCGATCTAAACCAGCCCATTATAATCCCATGATATATATACGATTTAACATGCCAACTATTAAACAACTTATTAGAAACGCAAGACAGCCAATCAGAAATATCACGAAATCTCCCGCTCTTCGAGGATGCCCTCAGCGTCGAGGAACATGTACTAGGGTGTATGTGCGACTCGTTTAGATCATGAGC